TGAAATAAACAACTCGCACACACTCCCTTTCCAAAAAAGATTAATACACCAATCACTACACTTAGATTTATTAGATTTGTTGCTAAAATATCGGTATTCAACCCGAAACTTCCAGCGAATGGCCAGTGGCCCAAGTAAAGGAAAGAATCGGTTACATTTTTCATATGATCTCCTCTTAGACTAAAAAGAATCGAACAAAGTACTTTTAATTATTTCCCAACCCTTTTCTAAAAAAAATTAAAAAACTATAAACTAAAGATGAAAATTTAATTTATGGATTTCTACTTTTCGATCGTTTGTTGCCCCAAAATACCTTTCTTTACTTTGCTAATAACGGGAAGGACGAAAGCGAGTCGATATACTAATTACTCAGCCTCAAATCGGTCCTTCCCGTCGAGTTTAGTATTTTCTCAACGAATAAGATCACAAATTGTAATAGTAAACTCGTAATAGAATTCGAAAAAGCAAGCGACATTCAAGCAAATCAAATATGAAAAGCCGAATTTTTATTATTTTATTTCTATACTTAGGATTAAACAAAAGGATTCGCAAATAAAAGTGCTAATGCTACAACTAGTCCATAAATTGTTAAAGCTTCCATAAAAGCTAAACTAAGTAATAAAGTACCTCGGATTTTTCCTTCCGCCTCAGGTTGTCTCGCGATACCTTCGACAGCTTGGCCTGCAGCTGTACCTTGACCAACTCCTGGTCCAATAGAAGCAAGCCCTACTGCCAATCCAGCAGCAATAACGGAAGCGGCAGAAATAAGTGGATTCATGATAAATTCCTCGTCCCACAAAAAATAAATAGTTAATGATACAATCAACGACTTAATTCTAATTTAATTAGTCCATCGCTAAGCTGCATCGCGAAGAAGTAATTAAAAATTTTGAATCGAAGTATGATTTAATAAGTTTTTTTTACATTTTTAGTCAATTATCAGAACTAGTTTGACACTTATATATATATATATAATATAAATATATTTTATATAAAAATTTTTTTACTACACTTTTTTATTCTTCCTGTTTTTTGTTTTGTTATGAAAGGTTTGTTGAAGTCTTCATTTTTTTTTCTTGATTTTTTATTGCAGCCAAGTTAGTTTTAAATTAAAAGGAATAGCCGATAAGGAAGGACTTATAGTGGAATACTCAGAAAAATTCACTATAAAATAGTCAGTTAAATTCGACATATCCTTTTTAGACATATCCTTTATATATATAATGAATTTATGTGTAATATCACATATACATACATGTCTTTTTTTGATAATGTAAACCAATTATTAATATCCAATATTAATATTTACTCAGATTAACTCTCCTTTTTCAAAAAAGTTATATTCTCCATAGTGGCTTTATAATCATAAAAGCACATTTTTTTTTAATTATATATATCCCTTTATAAATTATATTATCTTCTCTGATAATAGTTTTTTGTACATTATTATTCAACTTTTTATCATTATCCTACCACACTACAGTCTCACTGAACAAATTAGTTATCCTAAATCATTTGTCGGAAATCCTCTGTTCATGACAATTTATTAAAAATTATTTTTTAGTAAATTTTATTCCTAAATAGTTCGTGATTCCGATTAGGATTCCTAATAAAAAATCGTTTATTGAGATATTAGGATTGACCGAACAATAGCAATAAAATGAATATAACCTATATTGAGTGTAGGTAGGTAGGATACAGTACCAAAGATTTATTTAAATAAAAATATATTTTTTATAGTTCCCTTTTTACAATTATCCACTATCATATCTTAATCCGTTTTGATATTATCAGCTATCATATATCGCATTTTTATTTTATAGAATAAAGTTCGAGCAGATATTACATGTGGAAAAAACAAATAAAAATAAGATTTAAAAAACTACTCAATGATGACCCTCCATAGATTCCCCTATATAAGCCGCGGCTAAAGTTGTAAAAATAAGAGCTTGTATACCGCTTGTAAATAATCCAAGAAACATAACAGGTATAGGAACTACTAAAGGTACTAAAGAAACAAGAACGACAACTACTAATTCATCAGCTAATATATTACCAAAAAGTCGAAAACTAAGTGATAATGGTTTTGTGAAATCTTCTAAGATATTAATGGGTAAGAGGATTGGAGTTGGTTGAATGTATTTCCCAAAGTAACCTAATCCTTTTTTACTAAGACCCGCATAGAAATAGGACACGGACGTAAGTAAAGCCAATGCAACAGTTGTATTTATATCATTTGTTGGTGCGGCTAACTCCCCATGAGGTAATTCTATTATTTTCCAAGGTAAAAGAGCACCTGACCAATTAGAAACAAAAATAAATAGAAACATAGTTCCAATAAAAGGAACCCAAGGACCATATTCTTCTCCAATTTGGGTTTTGCTCACATCTCGAATGAATTCAAGGACATATTCGAAGAAATTCTGACCCCTTGTTGGAATGGTTTGTGGGTTACGAGCAGCTATACTAGCTGCACCTAATAAGATAGCAATTACAACCCACGAAGTAATAAGTACTTGGCCATGGACTTGGAAATCACCTATTTTCCAATAAAAATGTTGGCCTACTTCCACACCAGATATTTCATAAAATCCCTTTATTGTGTTGATAGAACATGATAGAATATTCATATTACCCTCTGAATAAATATAACTTTCAACAAAATTATTTTGATTCAACCATCGCTTTCTCACCCTTTATACTTAAAAAGAACTTTTTTTAATACCAAATTAGTATTATTATATAATATAAATATACCTATCAATTGTTATCTACGTTTTTATCGTTTATAGTATAGTAAAGTAACCGATTTCATAATTTTTAGAATTATTAAATAATTATTAAATAAAGTAATAAATTTCTCTTATTATTAATCAAGGATTTAATATATAGCTAGACCGCCCTTCCAAAATTGCGAATACTAATTTGTTAAGTATTAAACGTATTGAGGCTATAGCATCATCATTCGCAGGAATCGAAATATCTGCGATATCTGGATCACAATTTGTATCGATTAAACAAATCGTTGGAATTCCTAAAGTGATACACTCTCGAATAGCTGTATATTCTTCATGTTGATCAACAATGATCACAATATCAGGTAATCCAGTCATATATTTAATCCCACCCAGATATGTTTGCAAATTAAATAATTGTCTTTTTAACATAGCGGCATCTCGTTTTGGAAGACGATTGAGTCCACCCGTTTTTTGTTCGGCTCTCAAGTCCCTGAACTTCTGAAGTCTAGTTTCTGTAGTAGACCAATTTGTTAACATACCACCTAGCCATTTTTTATTAACATAATGACAACGAGCCCTTATTGAAGCCCGTGCTACTAAATCAGCTGCTTTTGGTTTTGTCCCAACAATTAAAAATTGTTTTCCCCTACTGGCGGCATCAAAAACCAAATCACAAGCTTCGGATAAAAAACGAGCAGTTTTTGTAAGATTTATAATATGAATACCTTTACGCTTTGCAGAAATATAGGGTGACATTCTCGGATTCCATTTTCTAGTACCATGGCCAAAATGAACTCCTGCCTCCAGCATCTCTTCCAAATTTATGTTCCAATATCTTCGTGTCATTTATCCCCACAAACCAACCCCTTTTAAAAACAAAAAAGAGACAAGGTATTTTTAAATTCATAAAAAATTGTTCCAATGGAACCTTCTTTGCAAACGCGGCTTGGCTAAAGTCCAATACATTCTTTTCTATTAAATTTTTAATATTAATATTACTATTTACAAATCAAATGATCGACCTAAATACATAAGGGTACGATTAAAAAAATGAATTCACTTGTAGGAATCATTAAATTTTCGAAATAATTTTATTATTATTCCTATGTATCATGTAAACTTTTTAAATGGAAGACGAAACTAATTTACGATGGTGGAACAAAATATCTCTCAGTTCCGCTTCAAATATATATTTTTTTTTGGTTTCAAAGGGAATATTCCTAGGTTGCCTTGACGAGTGAACGAATCCTTTTAGTCCGGTACCAACGGGTATCATACCTCCCAGAACAACATTCTCTTTCAGTCCTTTCAACCAATCGATACGACCCCGAAGAGCAGCTTTTGCTAAAACTCGAGCTGTTTCTTGAAAACTAGCCTCAGATATGAAACTTTGAGTATTCAGCGAGGCTCTTGTTATTCCCAATAAGATGGCTCGATAACAGATTCCATCTTCTAAAGCACGACCCAATCGTTCTGCTCGCAACAAACTAATTAGTTCTCCTGGTAAAAAAACGTTAGACATTCCATCTTCTGAAACCATTACTTTTGATGTTATTTGACGTACAATAATTTCAATATGCCTATTATGAATCTGCACCCCCTGCGATCGATAAACCTTTTGAATCTTATTAACTAAAGAGATACGACTTTGTGCTATAGTTAGTTCAGCACCAATCAAGAATCCCCACTGAATTCCAAGAATTCTTGTTATACATTCGTTCCATGTCTCAATCCTCTTTTCTAAATTCATCGATATTGAATCAATCGAACGCACTTCTAACACTTGTTCTACTTTTGGAAGACCTTGAGTTATATCACCAGATCTCGATTTTTCATATATAAATGTAACTAATGTATCTCTTTCGTAAAGGAGTTCCCCATAATGTCCATGAACAGTTGTTCCTGGAGTAGCCAAATAAGGCTTAGCTGATCGAATAACGACCGAGTCAATTTGAACAATCAACGCTTGCCCCGATTTTAAATATGGTCTATTTTTAGCTATACATACATTTTCACAAATAAACTGTCCAAGACTAATTATTGTAGAGGATTCGTCACAATAATTTTTATGTATCAAATACCAATTCAAATGAAATGGATTTAAAATGACGGTATTAGATGGATCTGGATTGAAACTATTACCATTTTCATCAATTAAGTAATATTTAATTACTGTAAAAGTATGTTTTAAATTGTCAAGTTGTAAATAATTATTTATTAAGAGCGAATTCTGAGTTATTAAATTTACAAATAAATTTAAATTATTGATTTCCAAGTATGTTCCTAAAGAACCCAACGACTGCTTTATTGTAATTAAGTGCTCGTCTTTAATTGAGTCTTTTTTGTGATATTTTACATTGTTAAATAAATCCATTCGGAAACAGTTGGATGATGATAAAATTATAAAAGATTGACATTCTTTGTTTCGATTGAATAATGTTCGAATAGTTACTGGATTTTGGTTACTGGATTGTTGAATACTTTCCTTAGAATAACTTAAAAAAAATGGATTAATATGGGTGGGATCTGAGCCAGTTTCACAAATTAATCTTAAATTCGATGGATCATTCCTTTTATAGGTATAGTACATAGGGGATTTATTAAAGTTTATTTTTAGAAAATCTCGCAATAACCCTTTTGTCCTGATTTCCATAAAGGAAGCATTAGCCTCTTGTATAGAAGAACCTTTTTTCTCTTGGCCCCAATTCAATACTAAGCAAGTACGAACTAATTGAATTCTTGTATCAGAAATTCCCCGAATTGGTTTACCATTACCATAAAGAATAAAATTGACAACTTGAAGTTGCACATTGTCCCTTTCTTGAAATTGAAACATATCCGCGGGAAAAAGTGTTGATAAATTTATACCATCACCTATTTCATAGGTGACTACAGGTCGAACCAAAACAAAATACTTTTTCTTTATAGGTGTGATACGTTGAACATAGATCCAATTTTTTTTTGATTCGTGAGATTGTTTTTTTCGTGTTCTTGGTGGTATCAAGATGCCACTGTGTCGGGATATCTTATCTGTTTCTCCAGGAAAGTGTATATCTCCAGAAAATATTTTAAGTTCAATTCTTTTTTTTTTTCTCTCGAATCGAACCAACCCGCCTACTCTGCTTCTTGTATTTAAAGTAATTGGTGTATCTACTCCAATGATACTATTGTTACGTACCATTATATAAGAAGAACCGGAAAAAATATGCACTTCCTCGGGAATGAAAAAGAATCGATCAACTTTCATTTGATATTTGCGTCTAAATTCCTTGACTCCTCTATATTCAACCAAATCCTCATTTTTAACAATTGAATGAACTTCTATAGTTCCATATTTAGTAATTCCAGAACTTTTTTGTTCGTATCGAGGATCATCAAAATAAGCAAGAATACTATTTCCACGGAAAATTCCAGTTATAGGTATTTCAACTACAATACCCGAAGGGTCATTTTCGCGTTCATGAATTGATTGTAGTGGAATAATGAATCCATTTTTTCGTTTCTTTGCCAATAAAGCGTAATTTTCGTGAAAAATGGCAGGATACATGATATTATAATCGCCAGTAACTATGACTCTAGTAAGGTCAAAAATATTATCTTTGAGGTGGTGTTTACCATAAAAATCATAACTAGACAATTTGTGTCTCACTTGAGCATCAGTTATTGAACAATTATTAATATATTTTTTTTTACCGGAAAAAGAACATGTGTTCATTTGATCTTGATCTTTGTATAGCGAAAGATCGGGTATGCTGGATCTACACGGTACCCCCGATAATATCCATAAATGACTTGTTTTTGGTAATAGATGAACATTACCATATGTAAATTCAGGTGCATGATAGACATCAGTACTCCAGTGTAATTCTCCTTCTGAGTCCGAATAAATATGTTTTCTAACTTTCTCTTTAAAATTAAAGGTGGATGTTCCCGCACGAATCTCAGCAATCACTTGTTCTGAGTCGACATATTGCTCATTTTGAACTAAAAGAAAACTTTTAGCTGAAATATTTACATTATGTATAATATCTTCACTCTCAATAGTTACAACCAAATCTATAGAACATAGAAAAGCGGGATGTCCATGACGTGTACGTATTGGGTGAACAAATTCATCATTGAATTTTATTTTTCCATTAGAAGGTGCTCGTACTTGTTCTGCCGTACCCCCTGTGAATACCCCACCGGTATGAAAAGTTCTTAAGGTTAATTGAGTACCTGGTTCGCCAATAGATTGACCTGCAATAATACCCACAGCTTCCCCCAATTCGACTAGGTCGCCATGAATGGGACTCCGACCATAACATAATCGACAGATCCAAGATGCACTTCTACATGTAAAGGGAGTTCTAATATATATAGGTTCCACTTGAAATGTTATAAATCGATTGACAAGTCCAATCCCAATATCTGTATTTATAGTAGCAATACAGCGCGAACCTATATATATATTATCTGCCAATACACGTCCCATTAATGTTTGGCGAAAAAGTCGTTCGTGTATCATACCATTTTGATGACTCACAGAAATACCTTGTACAGTACCACAATCTGTTCGACGTACAACAATATGTTGAACTACTTCAACAAGTCTACGCGTAAGATATCCAGCATCTGATGTTCGTACAGCAGTATCCACAACTCCTTTCCTTGCTCCGTAACACGAAATAATATATTCGGTTAAAGAAAGTCCTTCTCGTAAATTGCTTTGAATGGGTAAATCAATCATTTGTCCTTGGGGATCCGACATTAATCCTCTCATACCGACTAATTGATGTACCTGAGATGCATTTCCTCGAGCTCCTGAAAAAGACATTATATGTACTGGATTAAACGGATCAGTCATCCTAAAATTAGGATTCATTTCTTGGCGCAAATATTCACTTGTAGCATACCATATTTCAATTGATTGACGTAATTTTTCTACTGCATGTACATTCCCATAATGGTGATGTTGTTCCAAAATAAAACTTTGTTGTTCAGCATCTTGAACTAGCCATCCTTTAGATGGTATTGTTAAAAGATCATCTATTCCTAATGAAATCGATGTAGCAGTGGCCTGCTGAAAACCTAAAGTCTTTACTTGATCCAAAATATGTGATGTATATGCCATTCCAAAGTGATCGATTAATCTACTAATAAGCCCTTTCATGGCAGTTCCATCTATGACTTTATTGTGATAGACCAAATTGGCCCGTTCTGCCATAAGTACCTCCAGATTCCGATGAGTAGGATTCGACAATGGATTTGAGTAAGTGATTAAAAAACTTCCTGTTCTCAATCATGATTCGCGTATAAATTACGTAAGTGAGACCTGACTTCTCAATGGTATCATTGAATTACATAGTTTACGTATGCTTAAGTAACATCTGATTAGGCATCATATCATATGAGCACGCCCTAAAAAACCCTTGTATGGCTTCTTCGATTTCTCGATAAAGAGAAATATGACCAACAGTGGTTCGAATATATATATAAATAATTTGGTTTTTGATACTTCTAACAAGTAGATAGTGCCCATAAATTTCATAATAGTTACCTGATGATTCATAGTGAACTTCAATGGGAGTTTCTCTTGAAGCAATAACGCGTTGATCTAGGCGCCACCGAAGCCACAAAGGACTATCTAAATTTATTCGTTTCTGTCGATAAGCTCCAATTGCATCATAGAAATTACAAAAAAAGGGTTCAGTCGTATACGAATAGATATTATTGCCATTTACTTCATTTTTATCATCTTGTCGATTACATCGATTATATCTATTTACCCAAATACCTCGACGAATACCACTCGTTAATACATACAATCCAATAAGCATATCTTGAGTTGGTATGGAAATCGGATCCCCAATAGAAGGAGACAACAAATTCATATGTGAAAACATAAGTAAACGAGCCTCCGCTTGAGCCTCCAAAGATAAGGGTACATGAACAGCCATTTGATCCCCATCAAAATCGGCATTGAATCCTTTACAAACTAATGGATGTAAACAAATAGCACGACCGTCCACTAAAATAGGCTGGAATGCCTGTATGCCTAATCTATGTAAAGTGGGTGCTCTATTCAACAATACAGGATGACCCTGCATAACTTCCTGAAGTATTTCCCAGATAATAGGTTCTTTTTCACGAATTTTGCTCTTCGCCACTCCTATATTCGAAGCAATATGTTTTCGAATTAGACCACGAATTACAAATGGTTGAAAAAGTTCTATTGCTATTTCCCGAGGCAATCCACATCGATGTAATGAAAGCGAAGGGCCCACAACAATGACAGAACGCCCTGAATAATCGACTCGTTTACCAAGCAAAGTTTCACGAAACCTTCCCTCTTTTCCCTCAATTACATCCGAAAACGACTTGTAAACTTTATTATGACCATCTCTCATTGGTTGCCCGCGAATTCCATTATCAAGAAGTGTATCGACGGCCTCTTGTACCAATTTTTCTTGACACATTACTAATTCTCCTGGCGTAGATCTACTGGTTGTTAATAGATCAGTAAGAGTATTGTTACGATAGATGACTCTTCTATAAAGTTCATTAATATCCGAACTCATTAGTTTACCCCCATCAATCTGAATGATTGGTCTCAACTCGGGAGGAAGAACCGGTAACAAACGCAAAACCATCCATTCTGGATGTATATTCGTTCGAATTAAATTCTTAGCTACTTCCATACGTCGAACCAAAAAATCCCTTCTTCTTCCAATTTTTCGATCTTCCCATTCATTTCCCGTGGGTCCTTCTTCCCCTAATTCTTTCCATTCTAAAAAGGAAGAATCTAGAATAGATTGTAAATCTAGCTCGGCTAATTGGTCTCGGATAGCGCTTGCTCCAGTAGAAATTTCTCGATTTCGAAATGTGTCGAAACCCTGGGTAGTAAAAAAAAGTGGGATGCTGTATTTCCAGGATTGGATTTCATATTCGAATGAACCTCGTAATCGTAAGAAAGTTGGTTTTTTAGCTATGGGCCTAGCAAAAGCAAAATTTGGATAGGATCCTTAATAATGTAAGGTCGCCCCCCCTTAAAAATCGGACGTGAAAGTTTGCTTTCATCCGGCTTAAGTATAAGTAGTTAAATTAAGATTAAAAAAAAAAAACAAAGAAGTTCGTTCGTTTAAATTTGATAAACACTCTACCCCGTACTCAAGTTTATAGTGCAGATCAATCAATATTTCATTGATTCCTTCTTATTTATTATATTTTTCTTTTATTGATATTTTATGAATTTTTTATTCAAATATTAAATTACAATATCA